ATATACAAATCACTACCCTCTTTTTTGTATTTCCTTAATTTATTTCCTTAATTGAATTTCGATTGATTAGGACAAAGTTCCTTAAAAACCTCTGCATTCTTTAAAATATCCTGAACAGTTTCTGTAGGTTGAGCCCCTTTTTCAAGGAAATATAAAATAGCAGGAACATTTAAATAAGTTTGATTCTTTATCGGATCATAAAAACCCACTTTCTGAATATCTTTTCCTTCTCTTCGGGATCGAACATCAATTGCAACGATTCGATAGACGGCTCATTGGGATAGATGTAAATGAACAACACCCCCCCTAGAAACGTATAGGAAGCTTTCTCCTCGTACGGCTCGAGAAAAATGATTGATTCGAAGTTTTGTCTCTCTATGGAATTCTATCTAAGAAATGACAACTGGATCCATAAAATGATCAAAGCAATTAAAGATGTAAGTCTTTTTTTCTTCGTTCTTCCTTAAAATGAAAAAGAAACCATTCGTACTCTCATAACTCAAGTTGGATAACTTTCAAACAGTTCAAAGGAAAATCTTTCGACAATTTCATTTATTGAGCGGTCTTTCCTCCTTTTTTGTTTGTCTCGTTTAAAATCGGATTCTTCAGTCTGATCCAGTTATTAAGACAATTAAAAAGGTGTTTCCTTGTTCTGGGATCCTTTATCTTTGTTTTATTTTAAATCATTGGGTTTAGACATTACTTCGGTGCTTTTTAATCCTTTCAAAATGGCAGCAACATACCCTTTTTGCGATTTCTATGAAAGAATCCTACAAGATGATGGATTTCCTCGTGAAACACTTTGGATCGAAAAAGTTTAATCAATTCCAATAAATTTTTTAATTTGAAACTTGCTCGAATTGGATTCTTTCGATTTCCATACCTAAGATATATTTACGAAGTTGTTTCAATTTTTTTATTGATTGGCATTAACCCTAGACCCTTGCCCTGAGAAATAAATTAATACTTTCTACTCGAGCTCCATCATGGACTATTTACATTCTAAGACAACAAAAAACGAGGGGTTCTAGTGAAACAGAACCAATGATGTCGAGCTAAGAGCACCTTCATTCCTACAAAAAATGGTGGATGTACAAATCCACAACGGATCGTGTCCTTCAAGTCGCACGTTGCTTTCTACCACATCGTTTCAAACGAAGTTTTACCATAACATTCCTCTAAGAATCGGTATGGAATTGATTCAATTATGGAATCATGAATAGTCATTGGTTGGGCTGATGTATAAACACCATAATCTATAGTATTATTTATATCTATATACTATAGATATAGAAAATACTATAGATATAGGTGGATAAAGATTTTTCTGAAGAAGTCTTAGTAAGACCCCATCGCTAATATTAATTTGTCTAACCTTCTAATATTAATTAATAAATATATAAATATATATAATAAATAATTTTTTTATAGAAATAATATTATCTAAATAATAATAAATAAGACGAATAAACGAATTTTTTTTATTCTGCATCTTCACGTGACTTATTAATAGGAGAGAAAGATTCAACTTCTAAGGAATGATTAAAACTATTTATCTTTCTAAATTTCGAATAAATTTAGAAAGTTCCCCTTTCGACATCATTATTCCAAGAAAATTTGATAGTTAAAAATAACTTTTGATCATCTTAGGAAAAAAGATAAGTATTTTTTTTTCATCTGATTGATAAAATCCAAAGAATGGGTAGGTTTTCGTATCTATCAATTCGATCAAATAGACTGAGCAATTGTCATCGTTTATAGATATTGAAATGAACGCCTTCCCATTACTGATTAACTCCTATCTACCCCATTCTATGGGACTGATGCAGCATAAATCAAAAGAAGGGGGCGCCCTAGTCTTTTTTATTTTTACGAAATGCAAGCTGTCTAGGCACAAAGCCAAACAAGTCCAGATTAAGTCCAGTTTTTGCTCCTTTTTTCTATTTTAGCCTACCTCATTGATTAAGAATTACTCATTGATTAAGAATTAAGAGACTTAGTGAATTTAATTATTACCAAAAACCTCCTCTTGGCGAAAAGTCAAGAAATCTACAAAAACGAAAATGGAATCTAATTAGGCTAATTTAGGAGGTAGAGAATACGTGATAGGGAATATGGATTCTTTCGCATCTTGATTCAGTTTTTGCAAAAAACAAAACGATTCATCGAAGAAAAAAATCAGAAACAACAATCACATTCCAGCTAACATTTCGATTTTAAACAGAACATTGTTAAAAAAGCAATCTATATTGTCAGAGAATATATATGTTCTGGGACGGAAGGATTCGAACCTCCGAATAGCGGGACCAAAACCCGTTGCCTTACCACTTGGCCACGCCCCATTTAGATTTTTATGCGATACTAATAAAGTATATTGCTGGTTTTGTTTGTTTGTCAACTCTAGCCCAAATATCTATAGAATAGATTAGATTGGTATTCGGATTTTTCTATGTTTTTGGTATGTGTAGATATAGAATTCAACTTAATTTATTGATCATTA